ACGTTGATTTCCGATTTCAATTGTTATGTCAGCTCCAGGTTTTTTTGGGCGGCCATCCGGTTAGTTCAGCTATCACTGCTGGAAGCCCCTGCGGTTGTTCGGCTGCGTACTCCCCGTCTGCCTATCTCACACTCCCAAATTTTGATTTCATATTTCATTTTCCTTTCCTGCATCTTTCTTTCTATCCATAGGTCTCGTGCAGATAGATCTTTGCCGGGGGAGATTGGTGCTCCTTGAGGTATGCCTTTCCGGTGGGTTGTTCCTTTATCTGTCTTTTCCATCCAGTGCCCGCACTGCGTCAGAAAATCTTCGTCTTCGATCTCTCTTCGCAACGCAATAAAGAAGTCTAACAGTTTCTCTCGACATCTGTCTTTTAAGACATCGATCTCATATCTAGTTGCAGCGTTCACTATGTTGCCTACGCCCGTCCATTCCTTTCAAGCTTGATCCTGCCCTTAGACTCGTTACCTTGTTCGACTGAACTCGTTGGCTCCGTGCTCTATTCGGTCGGAACCCTGTTCGAGAACCTTCTCTCATAGATTCCCTTCACCAAGTCATCGCCAGCAATCAGCTCTTATCCCTTGGTGTCAAAGGGCGAGTTTCTTTCTTGTCTTGCCAAAAAACTTTCTTTATTCTCATTGGAGAAAGACTCTCCCGCGGCAAGGTTTTACACATAGGGCCAGCTGCTTTCTTTATCTCGCTTGCCGTTAGTCCGTCTAGCGCCTTTCGGTTGGGGTCCGCCACGGGGGTTAGACCGCTTGGGTTATTTTTCTAGTATCGAAGGCAGTCAACGTGTCAGCCATTCTTCTCCTATTAGACTTGTAAATCCTTTGCTCTTTTTCCTTCTCTCTTCCAGTTCTCTCCCTATAACTTTATTTGACAGGGGCGGAGCACTCTATCAATAACAAGAAAAAAAGTAGCAATTTTCAAATGGTTTGAGCTTGGAAGCAACCTGCTATCTATCAATAGGCGAGAACAGACTGCTTCGCCTATCTATTCTATTATGGCCGGCTTGAAGACATCAGAGGAAGACCATCATCTCTATCCGGGTACGATCATAGCTTCATTCATTCGTTGAACCTTGGGGATAACCATTAGCATTGAGGTCAATGACCACACCACCTCTATCATACATACGACATTACACGAAGCGAGAGTGCATGGTCAACACACACCTAAAGCGCCTACGTTCCATTTGCAGCCACAACCTAACTTGCACGAGATTCAACAACCGAAGCTACTGGTAGTCCCGAGGGGGCGGCATCCTCCTATAATAAATAGTTAGCAGTACTGAACGAGCGAGTCATCGGTCCGGGGAAAGAAAAGGACCGCCTTTGCTTATCTTACTCTTACTAGTCGCTCTATCTATTGGTACCAGCCGGGGAACTCCCTCTTTGCGAGCTACTTACTTTATCTGAACCCTCTACCGACAGATGCGCGAATTGCACTGGTCATTGCGCGAAATGTCCTCTAAGCCAGTCAGTCAATGGAGGGACCGGGGCGCTAGGTATTTCCTTTCTTCTGGCCGTAGGTGTGATCAATGCCATTGAGCTTCGGTACTCTAAAATAGTAGTAGGAGTTCGCTTCTGAGTGAGCTTCCTTCCTTATGCTCTGGCCTGACCTTCACGAACAGCTTTAGCTTTCTTTCAGCTACCAACTTCAAAGCTTGATCTCATCTCTCTTCTTTTGCTTCTTTTGAAAGTAAAGTACTCTACTTGTTGGCATGGAAGGAGTTCATCTTGAATTGCCAGTACAGTGATTGGAGGTCTTCCTCACCTGTTCTAGTGACATAGGTTTTTCTAAAGAGAGAAGAGCCTTGAGGCGAAGAACCGCTTTAAGCCTATTGGTTCCCTTCCGTTCAGTACAGACAGAGTTCAAACATAAATCTCTCACTCAGCAGGTGCCAATGCGCTGACGTAAGGACAGTAAGACTTAGGACATAGGGTACCAATTTAAGGCTGCTAACCTTCGCTTCAGTCGGTAGAAAAAGGGAATTTCTCTCACAAAGGTCGATAGTAGCTCAAAGGACGGAAGTCAATACTGGACTTATCCGCCCACCAGAAGGTCAAAAGCAGATGGAGCAGGGAAGAAGCCCCATTCGTTGAATATCTACCTCCAATTTTCGATTGACTTGTTTGATAAAGGCGAAAGAAAGCACTACTAGTACCAAACCTGCAGGCTATTATTAATGTCATACACGCATGCGGGCCAGCAAGGGAAGGATCGGATGAGTGGAAATTGCCATTGCCCTATGGTCTTCGTCTGGTGCACTTCAACGGATTACGGAAATCGGAGAAGAAGCTGAAGAAGAAGATCGTAGAATAGTCTTTGCAGTGAGTGTGTGATGAGTGCTGGCTAGTCTATGAGTGCATATCAGTCTATCCTCTGTCTTTTCCCTGGCCTGGCTCAGACTCGCGCGCTACAACGCCAGTGACAGGTTGGATAGCCTAACGTGCATTGCATGGGGTGGTGTCAAAGTGAGTTTTCTTGCTTTACGACAAGCCTCTGGACAAGGCTTCTCTTCTGACCGTCTTCCAGCTTGAATCCAATCCGAAGTGAAGAAAAAACGAGAAAGCAAAGAGAAAGCCTTCCACTTTCAGAAAAGAGCTTAGTTAGACCCTTCTTCGAGAGATCAGACGATTGTAGAAGACGATGTTTTCGTCTTCAAATTGCACATGCTGTCGGGAGAGATTACCTTCTTGTTCAGTCTAATCCGATGTGAGCAGACTTCTCTATCTTCATGCCTCTTTCAGCAGAGAAGAAAGCTTTGGGACAGTTTCTGAGAGAAGAGGGTCAAGGGGGACTCCCAGAATCGAAGTCGTGTAACTATGTTTCTAAGCACATAACGTATAGGATAACTAAAAAGGCTTGTATGGCTGAGTTGAGTGGAGGGGCTAAGCGCTGCTGCATATTCTAATTAGCCCTTTCCCGTCCGTACTTTTTGACTGTATGTAGGGAGGACCGCCTATTAGAAGGTCTTTTCTCTTTATTTCCATGCCACCTGTGTAAAGAAAGCAGTCTCCATGAAAGCTATGCTATGCCTTTTTATTTGTATTTGACCTCTCCCTATCCCTTGGCTGTATTGAGTGTATCGTCCATGTACGTCTAATCTAACGGTAATATTCGACTGAAGCGGATGGGGATCTCTCTTTATCCGCCTTCGGGCTTAGAAAAAAGGCTTCGTACTATCCATCATATATAGATGGATTGATTGACTCGCGGCTAGGTGACTTCTCCTCTCCTTCTTGTTCCGTGATGTGCTACTTGACTTTCTTTATTCTTCCTCACCCGGTAAAACGCCATCTTTTAATAAGGCAATTGCCTACGTTCGAGCTAGTCGACTCCTTACTTCACTTCTTCGCAACTAAGGAAAATACCTTAGAGAAAGACTGATTGGGTAGTAATGGCACTCAATAGCTCTAACAGAACATTGGATTCATTTCCCTAGTCATAGAATAGACGACTAGTTTTTCTTCTAGGCTGGATCTAAACGCCGCCTATCCTTATTTCAATCTCTCGGCCCTCCTATTTATTTACCCTTTTGAGAAGATTTAGCTTTACATTGAGAAGCAGGATACCTGCGTATTTAATGAGGATTCAATCCAGCCACAGGTTTCCCCATGACTAACTTCTTACGAACGAAAATCTCTCTTACGAGAGACGAAGAAACTAAGCTAAACAAGAAAAATCTTATTCCCTCCCTTTAAAGTACATAGCAGTTCCTTAACTAAACGGACATTCATTCTTTACAACCAAATGAAATTCGAAAATAAAAGGTAAAAAGCTACTCTTTATCCATAAAGAAAATGTTACCGTCTCCGTCTACTTGCAGAAAGCCGCCCTGGCATGGAATAGGAGAACCACCCTTTTCTATTAAGCCAAGTTTGACTGAATCTTGAAAATCAATTTCTTTTCAAAAAGACAGCAGATGCTCAATGGAGAATGACTCTTCTTTAGTAATCGGCAGGAATGCTTCATATAAATATCGAGCGAATCTTTGATTGGGAAATTTAGAAAGAAAAATTGGATCAAAGACTCGCATGACATGATTGTTGAGCAAATTGCTCAGTAAACAACAGCACATTGGTATTCCACCAATTTCGTTGGACCAATCTTTGCCATTTATATCAAGAATTGGACGATATAGGAAAGCTGATAGTAAATCGATCGCGTATTTTTCTACGATCAAAGAAGAAAAATCAGATAAAAGAGATTGTCGATCAATATTCAGCAAGAGAGGGAGAAAGTTCAAATAGATCAATTTATCCACTCTGCCCCAGCTGACAACCTCCGAATAATAATCTACCATTCCTACCTCTGGCCTCAAGCCAAAGGATTTCTCATTATTGAACTTGTTACCAAAAGTTGCGTACATTATTTTATTCAGCACACTAGCGAAAGAAGTGAAAATTAGGTGGTCTTCCCTTGTCGGTGATATAGTGACATAATAATCAGGGAAGATCGAAACGGAAAAAAAAATTCTTGATATCTCAATTGGTCCCTTCCCCCATCTTTAGGGAATAGTTGAAGCTGAAAGGGGGAAAAGTTAGACTTTTTGGCCATCACTTCCGACTACCCGAGCTAATGATAGAGGCAAGAACACCTTCCGACCAGGCCTTACTATAACCAACCTCACAGATCCAACTCAATCTTTTACACCGATGTATCGTACTCTCTCGACCAGGTCATCAAAAAGACTGCTAAATCTTTCCGAAGTGAGAGAAGGAGGGAAGGCGCGCTACAACTAACATAACAGCCAGCTGAAAAACGTTAGCTAGCTAGGCTAGCGCGCAATGGCTTTCTCTGAGCCACTAGTGGCTTATGTAGTGGTCGGCATTCCTACGTGCTCCTCCTTGCCCCCCTACTTAAGAATCCAAAGGTGGCCTTTGGATGTTGTCGTGACGCTTTGGTAACAAAGGTTACCGAGGTCTAGGTTTATGGATGGATTCAGTCAGCGAAAGTCCATCAAACTCAATCAATATTAACAAGATGTCGTGACCGCTTAGGCTTGGTTGATTTTGTCAGAAAAGAAAGTAGGTTTCTGGGGTTCATTGATTAGTACACCTCCGGTGCTGGTAAGGTCGGGACCGTGGTCGTCCGTCTCCGGTTTGCCGGCCGATAAGATCTCTGAGATTGACCAGCCAGCTGGGTTGGTTTGGCTATTCTTTTCTATTGAAAAGGAGTCAGCTGTCTGCGCGAGTCACCTTCTTATAGGCTCCGCTGGACGACACGGCATTTTCGTTCAAATATAGGCCGGCCGTACTTGTGATGGTTCCCAAGGATTCAATATGACCACTTAGGTCTACGTTGCCACGATATTGTTCTATGGAAGCGGGCGGGCTGTTTAGAAGCTCGGCCCGGTTTTTTTGGTGTCGTAGGGGAGGGATTGACCTTTCTAACGCATATTCAGTCGTACCGGCATGGCCCCACTGATTTGTTTTCGATCAGAGCATCAAGCAGCGCAACCCGGTTCTACTTGACTAAGCCCGTGCTCCTCCAAGGAGGGAGTTTGCTTTACCCAACTCCCTTTTTGATAACAAGGCAGAAAGCCCCTACCGGACACTCATTAGTTTCGAATGAAGAATGAAGAGTGCCCTAGCAAGCACCTACTTCTATAAATATAAAAAAGCGAGACTTTACTAAACAAGCAAGAAAAGCCCTTTCTATCTTATTAGTCAAGCGCTAACGCGCCCCTGCAATCAAACTAAAGCGCTAACACCCTATCTATAGGTTGGGGCCTTTTCAATAATCAATAAGGCTCGCGTAGGAAAATCGAATATTTTGAAGTTGGTAAAGACCCGCCCCTTGTTTCAGTCAGAATGAGTCCCCGGGACCCCGGGACATTGGCTTCCGCCAACAGTGAACTATTAAGGATCGCATCCCGCGCATATTCTACATTATAGCCTGCAACTGATTCAGCTTCCGCTTCTGGGAGATCAAACGGAGCTCGATTAGTTTCTGCTAGACGAGAAATAAAGAACATAACCAATACAGGGAACAAGGGAATACCGGACCATATCTGCTTTTGCGCCATGACAATCTCACTCGAATTACGGGGACCTACACATATTAGTACAGTATACCGGGGTCCCCGGCCAGAACCACACGTGCAAGTTTCCCTGCATGTGGCTCGTCCGTGCTTTTCGAGGCGCTGCCTGTGACTCAGCATGGGATAAGGGGGCGGAACTGCACACGAAAGTGTTCAGAGCATTGTCCGAGTGAGTAGGCAGCGCCTACCAAGCAAAGCTTTCTTGAAGAGGCTGGGCTGCTTCTTTTTCGGCGCCCGCCCTTTCTTTATTTAGATGTTGAGGTAAGGCAAGCCCCAGGTTGCTTGCAACGAGGAGCATTGTTTTGAGGGAGGGAAAGCGTGGTTGACAAACCACTTCGAGGAGGCGACTGGACTGGAGTGCTTTCATCAAATGATGCATGTGGGCTGAGCCATTCCCATCCCAAGTGGTAGTCCCGCTGCGGCCTCTGACCGTCCGTCCCGTCTCATCGTGATTTGGCTATACTTGAATGTAGCCAGCCATGTTAGCTTCACATGAGAGCCTTTTTTCTAAAGGCTAAAAAGGCACTCATCAGTCAGCTCGGCCGCTTTCCTATTTCGCTTTTCCGCCTGAATAGAATAGGTCCCGAAAAAGCGGCCCGCCTTTCTTCATCTATACCAGCTGCCGCGCACGAACCAATAGAAAGGATTTCAGCGCCCCTCTCTAGATAAGAAGCAGAACGCGCCATCACCTACAGCCCTTTCCTCTGCCGGGGACTTCCACGAAATGAAAACGGGCGGCATCGTCGTATGCTCCACTTTTGTTGCCCTGGTTTATATCCCGGAGTACTCCTATGGCCGATCTGTCACCCAACCTACTTAAACAACCTAAAAGCTTGACCCCGTCCCGTTTGGAGAATGACCCCTTATGGCACGGCTTAGTCAGTTATTCTCGCAGTTCAGATAAGATTCGGACCACCACTTCTCTGAAAGCATGGTTCTTGCCTCACTCCCCCCTTTGAGCTCGTCCATTCGTTGGGTGATCCCTTGCTCTCACGTTCGAGTGTTTGCTCGTCGTTTAGGCCCGTGAGTGAGATTTCTGCTCATTGCAGTCACCTCCGGGGTTCTTCGCACCTGGATAGTACCAGGACCCTTGTGCCCCGGCCCTTGAGCCGATAAAGCTGCCCGCCCTATGACCCACAACTCAAAATGAGCCTTGCGACGAGACGCGGACATTCCCCATGCTGCGCTTCCCTCCGGTCCGTTCCCGGGTTGGGTTAGGGGAACAGCCGAGCGATTGCCTTCGCGGATCCAAACGCGCTCACAAGGCGCACAATAAGAATAAGACCAATAGAGACTTCATAAGGGACCATTTGAGCTGCAGATCGTAATGCTCCTAGAGAGGCATATTTCGAATATAGAGGAGTCAAAGTTCCCAACAATCAAGTAGTTTATCATATCCTTCTATGAACCGTACGAGCACGTTCTCTGTCACCCCCCACCGCGCTTACGGCTCTCTACCCCAACCCAACTTGCTCTGGCCCCGGGTCCTTCCTTTCTATTCCTCGGTAAGCGGACCGTGGGAGCATGGGGGGGGCGGTATCTGCTTTTGACTGATAGAAAGTATCTCTCTTTTCTCCCTCCTGACCGAACTCGCCAAAAAAAGAAAAATAGAGAAAGTTGTTCTTGCCGGGCGAGTAGCGTCAGAGACATCTTTATCTGAGGAGCCGGACGACGAAGCCTCCTCCTCAGATAAAGATGTTAGGATCGACCGGCTCATCCTCGGAATCCGAAAAGAAAACAGAGAGAGAACGGAATCACTTTGTTTCAGTGACATATCTAATCAGACCGAATAGGATTTGAAGAGCTGTCACGATCATTCACATAAATTTCAGCAGGCAGGAAGGGCACGGAAGCTACCGTTTCTAGAATGCAAGCAAGCTAGCTTGCCAACTTCGTTGCCTAGTAGCGTACGTTGGCGGCAAAAACAAACTAGACTATACTAAACTAAAGTTACGAGGCATTCGGGAAGCGACTAGTCGCTTCTGGCGAAGCTTCTAGAAGGCCGACCACTACATAGAGAGATCCATATACCAGTCATGAGCTATCGCTCATGCCTAGAGAGGCGGAAGCAGTAGCTTCTAGGACGAAGCCGAGCCGATACGATAGGCGGGCGAAGGGCGGCTAAGCCACTAATGTCGTGGCGAAGGAGGCCTACTATACGTATACTGGATTAGTAAGCGGTGAAATACCAAAGACAAAAAATTTCAGTGAACTATTGAAGCTATCAGTGTGATTGATCAGACAAGTACCAAGGGCTTTCGGTAGACTTCTTTCATTTCCGAATTTGCTTGCGACAAGTCCTAGCATTAGTATGAGTTCGTTGACCGCGTAAGGGCGATCCATCTTGATGACGAATTCCACGATAACAAGAAATAGAAATTAATCGTTCGATGTCTGCTCGTTCTCCCCTCTTCAATTCCCAATGAACAACATGATCTTGACCTATCATTTGTTCAATTTGGTCGATCTGATACTTAGTTAATTCTTTTATCTTTATGTTCCCACTGATACCTAATCGATAACGAACCTGAATGGCTTTTTTAAGTCCAATTCCATAAATTTTTGTTGAGGCAATTCTTACTTGTTTATCGGCAACTAATCTAGCTCCTGAAATATATAACATTCTTGATCCTTCCTTTTACTAGTCTTCTAGGCTGGAATCATAAATGGGTTGTCTCCTCTCTGATGATCTTTTCTATAGGTAGAACTCCTGTGAGCGGTCTAAACTTCGATCCTTATTTCTTCCAATTATGTTCTCGTACCCAAGCCCTTTTTCCAGAGTCTTGTGGAGGAGAATTTCACACTTATCTCACTAAATCAGTGAGAAAGTGCTCCGCGATGGGTCGCGGTCTCAAAATGGAAGTTTTTCGCCTTTAAGATAGCGCAGAAGGTATTTTAGGGCCACTATGTTCGCATCCCCCGACTCAACATCAAAGTGGTCTCGTGCGATCTCATGCGCGGCCATCATTAAGTCGGCTGGGCTGCCTGCGGTTACAGAATCGCCCGCAGAAGTCCCCTTGACTCTCTCTCTCTATAAAAAAAAGCGTTCTGCATCATCCAGCGGCGCTGGCGCAGGTTTTTATTCCTTCTGAGCCAGGATCAAACTCTTCTTTTGAAAAAATACGGGTTTGATTCTATCTGGTAGAGTCAACAGAATGGAGTTCCTTGTTTGTAACTCCAGAACAGATGATTTCCTCCAGGTGTTGGAGTGCCCTTTCGAAATAGGGGCTAGCCGTTCTTTGCTCACATAAGCTTTGATGAACCCGCAGGAATCTCCAACTATCCAATTTTTCGTCACATAATAGTTCTATTACGCGGTCCCACTGGGAAGGGGTAGGTTCTGGGGTGAGACGGTCATGCATCAATTCTCGAAGAAGACGCAGAACGGAGTCTTCAACTGCGGTATACCCCTCGGCCTGCAGTTCTCTTTGCCCCCCGGTACCTCGCATTTACGAAATCACTCTTCCTATTAAAATAAAAACAAAGAAAACAATATATATATATTTCTATTTATGTTATACCTAGGATAAGTGGTTTAAAAAAAATTGCTGGAACAGCAACAGCTATTGAAATTTTCGATTTTCTATTCACTCATGATCTGGCCTGGTCGACCCGATCATGATATTGAGGGAGGGGATCTTTTCTCGAAAAAACTCTGGATCCTGTGTCCAGAAAGTGCATCTCTTTCTTTACCATTCCTACTTTATTGATAGTTATAATCTATTAAAAAGGTCGGTTCAGTCCAGGAGGCTAGTTTGAAATCTGGATTCGCTGAGGTTCACACACTTTTATTTCTTTATGAAATTACACAGCAAGCTTCCAAATCAGGCGCTTGGTACTAATAGCCTATAGAGTATAGAGGGGCTATGGAGAGGCGCGCAACTGTGCTTCCTCGCTTCGCCAAGAAAAGCACTTCTTACTGGGTGAAGGGCGCGCTATAGGCCTACGCTTGTTCCTGCGCGAGAATCTCCGGCCGTCTCTTGCTCCTTTCTTTCGCCTTAGTAGTGAGCGCTGCTAGATCTGATTAAAAAAAGATGGGACTTGGATATGCTGATATGCTTTTGCTCCCGGCAGCTAAGCTGGCGTAAAGGCTTCATTCAGACTCTGAGGTAAGTAGGGGTGGAGTCCATTCGTTCTTTGGCAGGCGTCGGTAATCTGTAGCGATGGAGTATCCCAACACCTTTCATTCGGTTTTCACATCTACTCTCTTCGTGTAGGGTAATAGTGGCACGGCAAGATCATTCCGGCACCTCTATTCAAACAAAGACTAAGCGAGATCTCGAGAAGTGGTGTCTGTAGCCTGTTGATCGGCTTTCTCCTATATGTTCTTTCGAACAGTTCTAGAAAAGGGTGGCCTATTTCCAATTCTTTTTGCCTGAGAGTTTTTTTGTGTGGGCTCATGTACGTAAGTCAGTACTTTCATCTCATTCCCTTCCTCTATATGCTTATGCTCTTCTCTTTCCTAAGCTTCGCTTTCCTCACAATAGCACTAGACCAAGGGACAATTAGCGTTTAGCACTAAAAGCCGCTAGAAAGAATGAAAGAATGCCACTACAAAGACAGAGACTGGCACGAACGAAGACTGTCTTCTCGCTGAAAAGGAGCCATTTAACCTATCTCCAAAAGCGACTTCAAAACTTTACATGTAAGGGCCGGCAGAAGGACAGCAACTCCAACCGAAACTACCGAGAAAGAAATAGACCAGGTGACCTCCCAGGGAATTACTATGGAATTGTTGGGGATGGTGGGGAACTTTACGAGAGAAGGTATTCTCTTAGGGCAGCTGCAAGAGAAACCCAAAAAGAAGAAATTGAACTAGATGCCCCTAGCACTCAAAATCTTTAATATTATTTATACTCTAGGAGGACAACTACTTTTACTCGGTCTATTGGTACAGGGACTGATGGAAAAAGAAAAGGGACCATCAAGTCTTCGCTAGCTTTCTCTTTCTAGGCTAAGAGCTTCCTTTTTAGAACAAATGGGAGGTCAAAGCAGAAATGGAAGGAATTTGAATATAAGATATTTCTCTTAGTCTACTATAAGCCTCCTTTGCCCAAACTCTTAGAGTATGACTTCGACTATTCTTCCTATTACTTATTAAAAGTACAATAAAATAAGCGGGGCCAAGACCATTTCGAAGACAAGAGAAAAGAAAAGTAAAAGGGAGCGAAATTCGAAGGTAACCTTCAAAAGTCTTGTTCAGGTCTTCCTTGGGCTTTTTTACGGACCGAAATGGGATGTTTTGCCCTGCTAATTGGAAGCGAAAACACAGACCATCACGGGACCCTAGTAATGAGGAAAAGCCCGTGTTCTAACTATACCTATAAGAGGAATCCCAACTTCGAAGAAGATAAATTCTACAAGCGGAATTAGGATACACCAGCCACTAGTCCTTACTTTACATACGTCAAAGAAGGTGGATTCATCCGTAAGCGGTTGAAGAGGATTAAGACAAGGCTGCTTCCCCTATAACTCTAATAGGAAGTGAAGTTTGGATAAGGGCTACCTCTTTCCTTTTTTGCCAGCCTTCTCTCACGAGAAAGAAATTGGATTTTATTCAGGATGCGATTGGCCGACATGAGGCCTAAGGAGGGCTAATTTACACGCACGGACGATTCGTAAAGGGCCGCGCTCTTATTCGCGGGTGGCGGTCATAAGGGAATTCTTTTATAGAAAAGTATAGAAGTGAAGTTAGGACATGCCCCTTAGATAGCCGAAAGGGGCCACCTCATAGTAGCTTTCTGCCGAGCCAACTCAATTTCTCGAAAGATATGCTAGTGGATCCTTCTATTTTGAGTTTGACCTACTCCTTTGCCAGACAGACCCTTCGACTGATAAGAACCAGGGAAGGAGACTTCCTTACTTGACTGGCTCACTACTTACTATCTAGAAAGCATAAAGAGAAAGCATTGCTACCATACTGGCTTGCCCGGAATGCAAGGACTGATTGGAATGACTCACTTATTGGCTTGCTTGCTTTCCTTGGACAGACGCTCCTTAAGGACAGCTCCTTGGAAGACTGAACTCAGAGTAGGACTCAGAGGGGTCACAGGACTGGAAGGAAATATGAATACAGCCAAGAGTAGGAGTCGGCCTTTGGGAAGGGATGGCGTCTCAGGGCAAGGCAAAGAAAGCAAGCGGTCTGTGTTAAGCTGGACGCTTCCTGGAGGACTTGAGACTGAAGAAACTAGCTCCCACTCACGACCCATGTAACAAGCTACACCAAGTAAGAAGTGTAGAACAATTAGTTCATAAGGACCACCATTGTATAACCATTCATCGACGGATGCTGCTTCCCAGATTGGGTAAAAGTGCAAACCGATAGCTGCAGAAGTAGGAATAATGGCACCTGAGATAATATTGTTTCCGTAAAGTAGAGATCCAGAAACAGGTTCACGAATACCATCAATATCTACTGGAGGAGCATCCAACATTGTCTCAATAGACACCCAGTCGTCTTGTCCAACGGTCCAATACCATTGGAGATAACGCAACCGCTGATAGGTTGAAAACCTTTTCACGGTATACCTATGAGCAATAGCATATCGCCCATAAGGGTGATGCGAGTTCAATACCGCTTTCGCAGATATTGGTGAAAGGTCCTTGGACAAGCCTTTCACAAGAAATCGTTTTGCGAACTCGGCTGCACCACGATCAGAAATGAGTGATTTTCTTTTGGATATGCCCACTTCCAATCGGGAGAGCGCTCGTTCGTAGACACAGGCTACCTCCTTGTCGGCGATGACAATATCATCACCTAACAAGGCATAGTCGGTGAAACGACGACCAGGGTATACTTGTTCAGCACACCACCACACCAAAACGTGGTGAGTGAAGGCAAATAGAGGCCATGAGGACCTATAACCTAACGGTTGACCCGCTATAAATGAAATCCAACGATTAGCACTATTCTTGTTCTTATTAGTTAAGAACGGAATATAAAATCAATTTGTTGCTAATGCTGAATTCACTACAGCAGATGCAAACGATCGGTTAAACAAGACTTGAAATAGCTCAAACATGAAGACTAATGGCCACCTATCTGTGGTTCAAATCAAAACTAAAACAATCCATGCTGCCCTTTAGGTAACCAAGAGGCCTCGGCTGATCGAAAGTTCCATCAGTCTTAAGCCTTCGAAGAACCGACGCTAGCCAGTCATGAACTGGACTTAGCAGCCTTTGATTAACCCAATTTCCTATAGCAAAGATCCGTCTTTTACCTCCACCCTAAACTATGCGGTCCTAACCTTGCTACTCTGACTTCCACTAGCAATATAACTTCTGCTCGTAACATACCTTCCCTTATGATCTGACTTCTTGAAGCGAGCTACTTTCACTGCCAAAGGAGCGGAGCAATTCGAGTTAGACGAGAGGCGGGGATGTAATTTCAAAGAGGCTCGACCGGACCCAAGAACCTAGCCAAAGGACAGAAGACAGGCCCCACTGTGATACCTCGTGCAAGTTCTAGTTAATGACCTGAAAGAGGTCACTAGCTTCTTGCTATCGAGCGTGCCTTAGTTTAGAAGGAAGCTTTGGGCAGGGCCTATGTAGAACGGGCCACTTTCATTGTCGAAGACACCTTTTTCATACCCTTTTTCGTCCATTGGAGCTATTGAACTAGACTGGAGTAGGGAACTTCCAAAAGCATGCGAGACTTCCAAGGGTTGGATGTATATTTCAAGCTGGATGAAAGTGGACCACTGATAGAAAGGTCTTATAAAACGTCTGAACCACCTTCAACATTAGTAGGGTTTTAGTATCCGCCCTTACTCTATCTTTGAAGTGGCTATCGAACCTTTCCATGGGGAACAGGGGCTTTCTGCCTGGCTTGCTCGCTGATGCTTGTCAAGACTGTCTTCCGGCTTTGGGAAGAGGCTATCGGCACTGGAAAACGAACGAACGTACAAAGAACTCGTTGAAACCTCGCTACTGGATTGAGGAAGAGGTTCTGAAAGAAAAGGGGGGGAGCCAGATCAGAAGCTTTGCTTCCGGTAGCTTGCTGACTCTCCTAGTTAGAAGAAGGCTCCTTGGCGAATTCTTTACATCTGGATAGAGTCCCCTTTATTTTTCTATTCTATTAGTAAAGCGCTAGCGCGCTACAACTAGCATAGCAGCCTGCGGAAAAGGCTCTAGAGCTCTTACTCCGAAGTTGGAGCAACAAGCAACGGATTGAGCGCATCTTTCCCCTTTACCAAGGGATGACGTGGTCTCCAACCTGGAAGGCGGCTGCCAACTTAGTTGTTCAATGTTGAGAAAGTGACCCGGGTGGAATAAGGCTAGGACCATTAGGTCTTGTTTTACTTCACTTGCTTATGAGTTGACGTCCTTTCCATTTCTCCTTTTCTATGTACATGCGCAGGGGGAAGAGTGGTCCCAAGGGTGTCTGTGGGCCGAGAGAGTTCGCTATCCGTTTGATTACCATAAGAAAGAAGGAGTTTACTTTTAGTTATCTTGATTGGTTCGAAAGGACCGTACTTCCTCCATTGTCATCAGGTTCAGTCGATTCCGATCGCAGGCCTACTTGGTCTGAGGAGGGAAAAGGAAGAATTTTCTATCGGCAACTATGTCAGCTCTTTCGCCCCGTTCATGACTTTCTCATGTCGGTGTTGCGTACCACAAGAAGGTACATTCCACCAGACTCGGCCTCTTGACTTGCTAGTTGGAAATCAGGTGTGCTATAGTTTCGACTTCCAGCGGCTACCGACGGGTGGTCTTTAGTCTTGCTCTTTGAAACTATGGTATGCCCCTTCTCAAGAAGAAGGAAGAACGAGCAAACTAGACTAGAATGTGTGTCCAACTAGAATCCTTGAGACAATTCTTACTAATAACACTGGCACATGCTGAGCGAAGACCAGTATCGCAAACTCAAGCGCGAGACAGAATCATGAAGCTATTTACGTGTAGGTCTATAGTAGTAGCAACGGAGACACATGAAGACGGAGGGTACCACTATCATGTAGGTGTCTTAAATGAGAATGCGTCCAGATAGTTGTGCTTTAAACAAATAAGGGCGCTCTTCCCCGAGTTTGAGGGGAGGCAGATCAATGTCAAAGTACACAAAGGATGGGGAATCATCTGCCGATATTTACCTAAAATGGAAAAAAAGAAAGTGGTATGGGGCGAATACAGCCTTAAGCAGATATTGGAAATTGGAGATGCAAGTGCGAAAGACCAAGCTATTCCATACAAGCCAGAAAAGACAGGAGGAGCCGTTGTTATAGAGAAAGTCATGAAGTACGACGAATGGTATGATGCCCTCGAAGATCCCGCCCTGAAGGATACTCTTATTAGATCGTATTCAAATCTGAGGGGACTATTTGAAGATCTCAAGGTTGCAAAAGATAGGCAATCGAACGTAGGCGAAAGACTAGTTCAATTTTGAAAGGAAAAAGGATTCCCCGAACAACGGATTTTCCGAAACAACCGATTCCCCGACTCGAGTTATTCCACCAGACAACAGCGGTTTCAGTTTCCACGCCTTTTAGAGAACACTCTTCTGAAAGACCGTACAAATGGGGGTGATTCATACATATCTTCCCGCGTTCAAGTCAGATAGAACTTTTGGGAAGCTCCAGAATAGACTCCGTGACGTGATTGAGGATCCTTTTAGGCGAAAGCCCCCTATAGTCACCTATTAACATAACAGAAAGATGATGCCTTCGAAATGCGCTAACAATGCTCTAAGGAGCTGGAATTTCTTTGAAAAGAAGGAAAAGTACACCACCCTCTATGTGATTCTTTAGGGGGAAAATCGAGTATAGAATATGGAAAGTAAAAATCCATATATATCCTAGGGGGAAACCCCTAGAAAAAAATGGGTAAGTAGCGCTTCTCTAAATGATTACTAGTTTCCCATAGCCGGTCTCTCTCCGCGTTGAGGTCTACATCAGACATAAATGATTAGGTCATTCTCATGACTCATCGAGAGTGATGATGATAGAATCCCTCTTCAAACACTCAAAATGTTTATCCTTGAGCTGTCACTAAAGGAGGTTGGAGAGAGGGGAACTATAGAGTTCCAGGGTAAGGCAGGAGAAGGTAAAGGCGAAACTGCTTAACACATGCAGTCTGGATCAAAGAGAAGGGCATATGTGATATCCATTCCGGTTCTTGATGCCCCTAAGGCAAAAGAGCTAAAGAAATGTTCTAGTCAAGTCGAGAGCTAGAGAGAGTAGATGATACGTCCAAGGGTGAAGCTAAGGTGTCTCTGGCCACTAGGGAGTCATCAAAGTATGAGTCCATACACTTGCTAGCTAATACTGGATCGTCAAAGACCTTCTTATATTTTTTAATACCTTCCGTCTCTCTCCTAAGGGATCTAATCCGAACTCCTTCCCTCACTTCGTTCATGATAGTCGGTCGGGTGGCCACTCTTCCCCTCCAACTATTATAGAATTCTCTCTCGAACCCTAGAACCTTTGGGCTAGGAACCCGAAAAAAGCGAATGTTCAAAGCTTTTCAGCGGGCTAGAGTCGTCTTCTTGCTCTTGTTGAATGTGAAGTTGTGATCAGCTGTAAAGAGCTCTTGTTTAGCGAAAGTCGTATTCGGATTCCGCTTGAGCGGTCTTATATCTCTGACTTAGGGTAAAGGTGGTTCGGTAAGCCTCGTCATCTAGTATGACCGAAGCATTAGCCCTGTCTCTATCCTTGGGCTAAAGACCTATAGACTGGACTTACTGCGATGAGGTAGTTTAGGATGATTAAAAACGTACCTGATGACTTTAGGACTTTCTTCTTTTCTGTTAGCACGCATCCAGTCACCGATGAATCTCTTGTCGGAATAACAAGTGAATTCGCTGTATAGAATTGAAAAGAAGGCTTGAACTCTCATAGGCCCCTGCAGTTTAGTTAGTAGAAATCTTTCTCCCCTCTTGCTCCAATACTTTACTTTCCTCCTACTGCTCATTATCTGGAGCTACTTCCTCCCGCATACTTATTTCCCCGCAAGTCTTCAACCAAGTCCTAGACTCAGTCTTTCAACGATCCATTTGAGTCACAACCCTCTTTCCTTCTTTATTCGAGAGTAATCTTGGCTTCTTCTTCTCGGTCGTCTAAAAGAAAAGGCGGTCTGTTCCTGGTAAAGGTCTTTTTCTATTCACTGGACACCCACTGAAACGACCTCTATAGTTTGGGCTCAAACGGCGGCTCTGTCCTACCTTACTTCTCAACCAAACCAGATTAAGCAAAGCACGCAAAGACGTCCACTGTCTATTCATGTTATTCTTTTTATCCTCGAGCGGCGGTGGGCCTATTGATTCGGGGGCATCAAAGACAGATCTTATGGCGAGATCGAGGAAGTGTGGTGGGCGAAGCGCTAGTGCCCTATATATAAGGCGCTTGCCTCTCTTGTTGAACTACTTGATAATTATACTTTCGCGGAGATGCCTGGTATAGATACCTTCTTACTACATTCTCAGACGGACTTTCTTTTCCTAATTGTTTTGAATTCACTTGACAGAGATGCCAGGGCAAGCTCACTTGGAGTGATATACCTTGTTTTCCCGCTTTAACTAGGAATAAAGAGACATGGCATCTATTGAACCTGGAGACTGAACTAGGTATGATGAACTTCCCCCTACTGCGACTACAGCTACAACGACTGCGGATATTGGATAAACTGCGGCTACTGCCGAAGAAACTTCCGTACCTTATTGTGAGAGTTCCGATGATTTGGCTGAGGTGAGCTAACGAATTCCTGATTGAAACTTCACTTAACACAGTCTTCGTTCACATAGTAGAAGAGGTAGAGGGCTTGCTTCTTGACTGAAAGTCTTATATCCGAACAACTAGGTTTAGCTTTCAAGCTTAAGGTGAACTATAGTTAAGGGAATCTATCTTTACTTATATTACTCCCCGGCAAAGAAAAGGAGAAAGAGAAGGATATAGAATGGGCTATCGATATGCCCAATGTGCTTTCTATACAATACTCCTTTATTAATTCTTCCATCATTCGTGGGGCTGGTAAAGCGACGCCCCTAGCTCCAACCGAGAACTCCTAAACTAGAGGAAAGCTAGCAAGAACGACAGAAAGCTCTCTCGTCAGCTAGAGGAGAATGAAATGTAACTGTAGCACCTTCACCAGCTCTTTCTTTGAATGAAACTTCTAGAGATGGCATCTTCATCCACTGTGAAAGGCAAAGGACAACTATCGCCAATAGCTGCTAGTGAAGCCGCCCGAGAGCAGGATATAGAATCAGGGTGTGGATACCGAGAGGAAGACATCGACCGACCTATTCCGACCGAGGAGAACATTCGACAGGTGCCGTGTTGTGACTGATCGTCAAAGCTATGACTGAAGCACTTGAATCTATCTACAAATAAGAGTGCCTGAACTTGATTGATAAGGGGAAGGACCAACCACTGAACTTCCACTGCCCCCGGAAATGATACCTTCTCAAGCTCTTCTCTCGATCCTGCACCAATGAAAGAAAGGAAGAAAGCGGTAATAAACATGGCCTGTCACACACTTGGCGGCGAGTGCGGATTAGCCCCCGACTGTCTCCTAATAGGACTTCGACACCCTGCAGGCTCAAAAGTAAGGTCAAAGTCATGTATCCGCTCTCAGATTCGCATGAGCTACTGCTCTCGTCCTGACCGAGATCTATTCTCATCTTGTTTAAAATCTCCCCTCTTACTCTCCACTTTCATGTCCATCAGAGAGAGCTCGCGCATCTTTTCATTCATCAGGCTAGCGTCTGTCCCGATGATAGAAGTGGAAGGTGATCCATAATCAACGCAGCTTGTTTCAAAGACATCTCTATCCATTTCGTTAGTAATTATGCCCCAGCGAGGAACTTTGATTGGTCATATATGGCAGTAAACTACCTTTTCCAACCCCTTTCTCTTTCCCTACTCTATGATCTCGGGCTCTCCCTCAAGGTCTGTTCCCAAGTAGGGCTTTCGGTTCAGAAGGTGATCAACCATAAATGAATGGGGCTAATCCCGTGGATGCTGTTTACCTATTTTGCATAAGATAGGTGAAATCCATGCAATTAGATGCTGCTTAACCTAGAATTCCATATTGTAGAAAAGGTAATTCCTATTTGCTTACTTGGATACAAGTATGGAAGTCTTTTTTGTCTTTTCAACTCCTTTTGGACAAGCAGATGAACTCGGATCTTCTTTCTTTATTGTGCTGGGACTCTTCTTCCTTAACAACCTCTCCTCCCTCGGTACACTCCTCCGGCTACTTGTACTGATAAGGCTGGGACTAATTGAACTCAGGCTGATTTCTCCTCTTCTGACTGCCCTTCTTCAGGCACAACCATACCTTCTTTTCGGTGGGCAATGAAATTCGATCGACTTTTCTTCTCCCGCTCGTTTGTATTGTAGTCATCGCCGGACCGGAACTCTTCCTCCGTCATCCTTTTTAAATCTACTTTTCAGTTATCCCAAAAACTTTGTCCAATCCGAACTTACTCTTGCCTTCTCTATCTTAGGTGGGTCAGTCTCGTTCTCTCTTGTCGGTAAGTCTATTTTCCGTGGGGCATGATATTCCAATCTTTCTCAAGTACTTGCTGCACTTCCTGAGAAAGAAGTCGTCTTGGTATTGGATCCGCCTTTCTCTTGTGCTCTTCTGGTCGGTACAAATAAATTCTCCATGAGCGCACCGACGAAAAAATAGTCGATTCATTCGCTTGTCAATTCTTGGTGTAATACGAACTTCTTTGTCTCCATATAGTTTTTTTGGCCTAACGCGGGTTCCCTGGACCGACCAAGAAAAATAAGTTGAAGGGGCATCTTCCATTCATATCGATTTGGGCGAGCCGCGCCTCTAATTGGGCGAGCCGCGCCTCTAATTGGGCAACCCGCGCCTCTAACTGGGCGACCTGCTCTTCTAATTGGGCACCTCGGGCTGAGGGTATATATGGGAAAACCGCATATTTGTTTTGCACTCCCCGCAGCCAACTATATGTGAGATTCTCAATTAGAACATAGCCGGCCGCTTCTGCCCTTTCACTGTTTTCCTTTGAAATTCTATCCAACTTGGAGGGATAGTAATGGAAAACAAAGGAAAACAGTTTAAAAAAAAAAACAAGAAATACGGAAAATGGAATAGTCAAACTTATTAAAATAGGAATCAATGGGAGAATGGAAAATTGCTCAAGTGGGCTTCCCTGAAAATCGACCCACATTTGAATGGCTTCTTGATAGGCCTGCCCGTCTGCTCCATTTTGAACTAAGTCATCATAAAGACTTTTTATAAATTCTATGTTATTGCTTTCACCATGTAATTGCTCAATGGCCGCGGTATAATCTGAAGGCTCCGAAAAAAGCTTTTCATCCCCAGCGCTTTTAACCGCTTCCAAGAATTTCTCGCCGATCTCCGCTTCTAACTCCACTACACGTTCACTACCCGGGTTAAGGCCCGGGTGATCCTCATAAATACCGTGAGAAGAACCCGGAGTACCTGACGATTGTTGACTATAATCAGTAATAGTCGTCGTACTTTGACTCTCCGTTCTAGAAGATGTATCACTGGAAGAGTTCAGACTCCCTTCATCAAAGAAAAAGATGCGTGGAAATTTGTTTTCCATATGGATTGATTGAGAAAAAACTAGTTCCGCTTCTTCCTCTAAAAATGAAGAAAGACTTCTCGGAAATCGCCTTGGTTTTTCCAAGAAAGGCATGGGAGTCTTTGGGCATAAAGAAAAGATTGGCTGCTTCTAAAGCTCTCTTTCTTCTCTTATGATATTTCTAGTTAGAGGGAAAGAGAACTCCCAAGGCGTGATCTATTCTATTATATGATAAGATCCTATCTGTACTATTGGATTAACTGTCCTTCTCTCTTCGATGCCATCTTATGATATGTCATTTGTCCGAAAGCCTAAACCATCTAAGGTATGAAGTGACTTTCCAAAGGTCAATCCCTTTCCTGATGCCTGCGTAGAAGTGCAGTTGCTATGTTGGAAGATGTGCCATTAGTTAGAAAAGAAAATTTCACATTCATTCACTTTCGAATAAGCACGAAGACCTAAAAAGAAATTCCATTTCAAAAAGAAGATCTCTCTGTCCCCCGAGCGAGCTCTAGAAGAAGCCACTTTCGTGCTACTAGCTTACTAAGCCTCCTTCGGACCCTCTATCTCTACGAAAAGTACAAGTAACTCCAGACGCTTTCTCATTAGCTCATTTTTTTCGTATTATATAAGCATTTCGGATTGGAAACGTCATACTGGTTGGCCCTGGGCGGAGAGGCTTTTCTCTTTCTAGAGGATTTCGTAACATAACAAAGGGCTCCTGAGTGCTAGCCGCCCTCTCGGGCTACACTTATACAGCCAGGCCAAAATACTGTGATTCGCCTAGCTGGGTGATACCTTTTGGAATAGATCCCACCCAGACTTACTAGAATGCCACTTATTTCCTTTAAGGGGTGAGCTAGGCCTTACAACACACAGTGTTGACCGCTCCTCAATTCTGACTTTCGACGGGAACAAGGAACGGTTGCAGCGATCACACCAAGGTCTTCCGTCGGATAGGGGCAGGCATTTTTCTCTAAGGGGCTTTACTATCTGCTCTTTCGCCTTCTCCCGGCTCCTAACAGCCTTACAGAATGAAGTCCATATTAATAAAGGATCAAAGATGAGAGGCTTAAAGCCAGGTCTTCACTTCAGTCTTCAGCCGGACATTGCGGTTGGGTGAAATCCAATCCCTCTGGTCTCTTTCCCGCTTCTTTGTTTTCTTTGTCATCCCACTTTACCAGAGGAGTGGGAGTGGTGACTGTTTGAAGGATAATCTAAATTTCCTTTCTTTCGATCTACTTCCTAAATGTACAGCTGGGCTGGGAGAGGACTTGTTCTCCATACAGAGCAGACCAGCAAGTCTCGAAGATATGATAACAAGATGCTCGGGCTAAGGTTCCAGGATAACGACTGGCTTTCCGCCTATCCTTTTTAATTTAAAGATTTAAAGAGAGAAGTGCCTCTTTCTCGGTACAGCTTCTTTCTCGAGTTGGAGAACCTACCGCTACTGTTGACTTTAGCTGTTTAGCGAGACTATATCTGTCCCTAAATTCCATTCCTATTTCTTTTTTTTTTTTTTCTAGCACCTGAAATTGGCTGAAGTTGACAAGTCAAGAGTCCGGTCCGAACAAAGGCATTAGATGAAAGCTGTCCCATTTAACCATTCAAGGAAGAGATTCGAGTTAGACCACTTAGTAGCACCTTCTGGCTTACAGGAGACCTTCCATGGTTGATATCTTCCGAGACTGTCTGGTTATCCGGGAATGTGAGTCTTTCTTTCCCAGTCCAACTAATAGTTGGAGGAGAGCCTACAATGTCCGAATGTTCGAAAGAAAGATGCTACTGCCACTAAGGGAATAGCTCCTTAATTCCTTCTTGTCTCGCTTAGGCTTTCTTCCCTTTTTTCTCGACTAGTTGTCGCATGCAATGGGAAAAAAAAAATGAGTTTATGTCCTGGCCCTTCGGGGGACCTAGTTGCTTTCTCCAAGTGAGTTTAGTAGCGGAGCGGGCAATAATAGCCTTTCTTGCAGAATCCAATCCATCACAACGAAAAAGACTAGCTTCGGGCTTATCTATCCACGCTAGAAATGGAATCTTTAGAGATCGACGTTCCCACATAAAGTCATGCTTAGACGAACTTCTCGATGCACAGTCGGGGCAGGCTTCTCTGATTGGAACAATCGCTCTATTCCCTTTGCCTTTTAGGAGTAGGAGCTGCACTGTTTGGCTTTTATGGTTGGGAAGACTTCGCAAGAGGTCCTACGTAGATGCCCGGCAGCTTCAACAATTCTTTGAAAGCTCTACAACTACGGCAGCCTTCTAGCATCGAGTTCACTCATCCATGCCCTTGGCTTACCCGACCGATTGGCTTGAAGCTTTCATCTCTTTAAGAGAAAGCACTTCTGCCCATCTAGAAAAGGTTTCGGTAGCTGCCAAGATGAATCGATGTCCTCTTACAGTAACTACAGTAGCACCTCTCCTATCCTAACTCTTTGCTCTTGTAGTCGAGAAGGAAAGTACTTCAGTCTTTCAACAGGTAGATCTTTACTCCAGGTAAGGAGTCCACTCATCGAAAGGTTTTATTTATCGCTTAGTGCTTTTGAATATAGGAAATCTATAAATCTAGTTGGGCTAACTTCAGGCGGGGAGCCCCTCAATATAGAGCAAGTAAGCCTAAGTCGCGACGGGCTTAGACTAAGAAAGTAGTTGGAGGTTGGCAAAAGAATCGATTCATCGGTATTCCTGCTTGGCTTTATCGCTAAAGCGAATACCTTCATGTAATCAGATAGACGTTCTCATCGTTAATTCAATAAGTCATTCATAAGTACTGGAATACTGGAATAGCTGCTCATGAGAAGACTATAAGGAACGGAACCCATTGAAAGCTACAAGGCGTTTACGCTCTATCTAAGGGTAGCACCAATAGCAGGATCGACCCAAGGAGTACCCATCTTTGAATGAAGATCTTTTGAAGGTCTTCTCTGACTCTACCTACGATAGTTACTGAGCTGCTGCTATTCCTTTCTTTCTTCCCTTGATTGGACAAATCCAGGTAGTTGGGCCTCGTGGAGTGGGGAGAAGTAGTTCCGTGTGAGTACCTTATCTATTTTATTTCCGGATCTGGAAATTAGTTTACAAAAAGCCAGAAGAGTGGATATCCGGCTTCCATAGGTTTAATGCAATCCTCAATGGATTCGGATTTACGAACACAGAAGACATGAGGAATAAGAAAAGCATCGAGCAAGCGAGGAGGCAAGAGCTGGACCTAAGGTCCAGTCATAAGTAGGGGGAATCCACTTCTAAGCGGGCTTGTGTCCGCCTTTCCATTCATTTCCTTCTCCACAACACACTGAGATAGGGCGAAGTGCCTGTCTTTCTTGTCGATCTGCTAACTGATCGTAGGTTCTTTAATTGGAACCCTGTGATGTAGTGATGTATGTAAAGGAAGCTGCTCAATGGGCACGCTCTAAGCAATCGGCGTCCAGAGACTTCCTCTTCTTTTCCTCTTGTGACTTCTTCGCTCGCATCTGACCTTTCTCTCTGTCCCCATTTAGATTGATAGGGAAGTAAGCAACTAAGTCAGGTAGGGCTAGGTCATCCTCTTACTACTACTCGTACTTCGCGCTAGAGGGTTAGGGGTGAGCAGTGGGATGAATGTCAATTTCGATATAGGCCTTACATTACAAAGCACAAAGAAGACTGGAGAAGGCGCCTTATTCTGGTGGTTTCATTCCTGATGACTTCTCTGAATGAAGGAAGAAGTCAGTGAGAAAGGGCCTGAGTCAATCAGTTGTAGGTCAATCCATCCCTCAGGTCCCGCGGATCCTGATTGGTTCTTGCACATGCTTGCTTTCCAACATGAGCTTCTTCTGACAACATGGCAAATGAAGCCCATTTTCGGTACGGACCAGCTCGGGGCTTGTGGGTCCAAATGGCGTCTGTGTAGTGCATCATTTTCACTCACTCTTCGAGCCCCTCTGTGAACATAGGAATTGGATGGATGACTCACTCTCTCTTTAATGAGATGTCAAACAGCACCGGGGGTGCCCCTTACGAAAGCACCGACCTATCTCCGGCTGACTTTCCTGGTCACCGAAACACGGACGAGGGCTTCTCTTACCTCATTCACCCCTTTCTGTAGGTCAGGCAATCTCCCGGGTGGCTGGAAGCTGACTGATCAGCTCGAAAGAAGAAGGCAACGAATTCTGAATGATCAGGAAGGGCTGGACCTCTCTTGGTTGACCGAAGGTCCTACTTTCCCGAGCTCATGGACTCTGTTCATGGAGGGTACTGAGCGAATCGATTACACGGAACAATCAAGCCCGAATTCCGAAGAGAAGAATGTGGACAGATGGAACCAAAGAAGAGCTCTCCCTGCTTAGCTTAGCGCAGGCTACATTTGACCCCTAGATCATGAAGAAGGTGCCCCCTTCTTAGTCAATGTTGGACCGGAATCTCCATCCGGGACTACTAAAAAAGTCATTATCAATGGCTGGTTGAAAAACCAGCTTCTTGGTCACCACAGAAGCAGAACCAAAGCGAGCAGGACCAGTACCCTTAGTTATTCTATACCTTGGCTTGGAGCGGGGATGAAGTTGCATATTATCTTCAAATGCAACTCACACAGCTAGGTTTCGAGAGGGCTATATCTATCTCCGGAACAGGGGAGAAAGTGGAGGCTATTCTTTACAGCCCTTTCCAGACCATTTCCTTCGGTTGGGTTAGCTTTTTGGTAGGAAAGGCGGTAGTCGAGTTGCTAGAGGTCCTTCGCTTTACTCTACTTTTTGTTTGTTTACCAGGCAGGGATTTCCATTGTTCCCTGCTCACACTCTTTCGATTTTCTTTTGCTTTCTTTATGACTTATCGAACGTGCCCAGTCTCAACGTCACTTCCGAAACCAAAACCGCTTTTCCCAGCAGGAAACTACAATGAAAAAGTGGATTTTGTATTCGAGCTGCTGAGGGCCGGAGCTCGTATGGATACATTAATTGTTCTATGAGACGTTGGCACTAAGCACATACTCGGATAGGGTCGCGAAGTGCAAAGATCCTGTCTTTGACAACCGTCGTAAGGACAACAAAACCTATACTTATGTGTTGTGTGTTCGACACTATAACTATAGGCGAGACCAGTTGTAGGATGATCGCCGAGTGGCGTTCTGCTCGATTAGGCGAATGCGAGTGAGGGATAAGCTTCGCTAGGAGGGAAACTCAGGAAGAGTTCAGGCAGAAATAGATGGTGAAAAGCCCTTTCTTTCTTTATCACCTATAGTTCCCTTTATATTTATTTCGCGAGAAAAGAAAAAAAAGGTTGGCACACACAAAAGCTGCTTCTTCTCTAGCTGCCAAACGACTATTCCTCGTCAATTTCATTGCCTTAATGGCATCAGTCTTCAACCCCTTCCACGAAACCCTCAATGCCCTTACCCACCTGCCTTTGGCTATATTGAGCTTGTTCATAAGCTTGGGCAGTTCTCCTTCCTTGGACATTCTGTTCATCCGACCACCGCTCTTCCTCGTTAACTCACGGATGGAATATCATACAACAACAAAAACCCGGCTCCTTACTACTACTTGAACCTTACCTACCTGAGACACAACCAGACTTGCGTAGGAGCATCGACTGGTGAACAACCTATTCTCTTTCACAGCAACCCATGAAGAGTACCATCTTTTAACTTCGCTAATGATAGGAAATGCTTGAATACGGTCTTTGAGAATCAGCTCTTGGGAATCGAATAGGAATGAATGAAGCAAATGACGATCGATGCTTCATAACCACTCTTGGCCGCTGTGGGAGGGGCAGAAGAACTCCTTGCCCTAAGACTGACTGAAGAAGATGGCATTAAGCCCGATTTAACCTTCTTCTTCCTACCTGCGGAGAAAGGTCTTGAAAGGTCGGGTGGTGCTCAAAAAGGGCCTTGGAATGAATGTTTTAATTTAAATTAAAATGGCCAGGCAACTCAGTTTTGGCTGGATACTTGGCTCGATGGTGTCCCTCTCATTGAGTCAGCTCTTGTGCCAATAAGCGAAGAAGAGGCCAATCAACATGTGGCTCACTTTGTTACCTTGGCGTTGGGATCTTTTGGAGAATAAACTTCCCGGCCCTTTACTTGAGAAGCTAGCAAGTCAGTGGCTTGATCCCCATGCTCTTCTCTTGATCTGAGGTGCTTGAGAAGTGTCACTGGGTTGCAAAGCAGACGTTGGGGTAACGGTCCCAGAAACTTGAGTGCCACCAACAAGCAAGAGATTGTGAAGAAGGAGCCAATGGAGCCCAAGGAATTGGAACACTAGTATGATGAGCAGCCTTTACAACTAATTCTTTTCTTTAGTGCGGTCAAAGCTCGCTCCTTCCTCAGGGGATGATTCACTTTCGGAGCTCTTTTATTCATCAGATTTGATGTTCTTCTTTCCTCGAATTCAAAACATTAGCTCATTGGGATTCGAACCCACATATTTGATGTGTTCTACCGACCTCTCGATCCCTTCTGATTCAATTCCTGGCTTACGACTCCCGACCAAAATAAGACTGGAACTAAATGGGCTTAGCAGCAGTTGGATGGCAGGAAGAAGTCTTTTTCTGCAACAGGTACTAGATCTTCCATTGCCTTACAGGAAACTGGACCTACATTTACAAGGCTTCCCAAAGGGGAACTCCAGGTGAAGACCTTATTAAGCAGGCTTGCTCCCCAAAGATCCTTAGCTTTACCCCAGGAGTGGCAATAGGAGACAGTATGGAAGGCTCTAGGTGGACAACTTCTTACCCTGGAAAAGCCTTATGAAAGCCTTTTTTGTTCTCGAAAGAAATGAAAGTTCTAAGAGTCCCGATATTCAATAGCTTTAGGCATTAGCAATCCGATCCTCTAATCTATTTTCTAGCTATCGGTAAGGGCGGAAAAAAGGTATTTTATCGACCAATAAAATAAAGAGAGGAATTTGGAATAAAAGGACCTAGCACTATCATAGGAGTCAGTTTTCTCTCAATGTCACTAGAGAGGCTTGCTTACCTTATGACTTCAAGGGCTGCGGAAAAGCTACTTCAAGTAAACAACTGACTAGCCTACGCTAAAGAACCTCTTCGCTTTGTTCGACTCACTTCGCCCCTCTAAACAAGGAAATTTGAAAGCTTTCGTGTGAAGAGTAAAGGTCAAGCCCCGATGAAATTCCTGCTATTGGCATTAAAGTAGAAGCTATCAAAGCAAGCCAGGGAAGCTAATTGCGACAGTTAAGCTCTTTCCAGTTTGTAATCTTTTGAAAGCTATCCTGTTACAGATCCTGTTAGCAAGCCAGGCCATTGCTTCTGGATAAGCCATGGAAGACTCTGGAGTTTCAGTGTCCGTAACACTTTTTCCTCCTGCCATGGGGAGTTCCCCACCTGTCCCGACATCGATTAAGGGACCAAAAGGATAAGAAATGACTCGCGAATAAAGCGAAATCTAAAGATAGGGGGAGGTTTTATTATATTTTTTAACTAGCTTACAAGGACTCAGGAATGAAAAAGGCAGAAATCCAGGGACTGGTCGGCTATAAGTCAATCCTACCGAAAGCTCTTTGTAATTTTGAATTCCTGCCTGCCCTCGAAAAACACATAGGTGCCATAGTCGAATAGTTTTCATTAAGAAGGGAAAGAATGGGAGTTCTTAGTCTCATAGAATCCTTTTCCCGGACCCCCGAGATTGCTGTTAAATAGGTTAAGTTAAGAAGGGTAAAGGTTGTCCTAAGCTGAAAGAGTTGTCTGGAAGGCCTTTCGTTAACACTCACCCAAGAATCCCCCACTTACGATGAACAAGTCCTATCCTATTCCCTTTTTTCCCAAGCCAGCCTCAGTCAAGCTGCTGTGCTCGCACAAGGCCTTTAAGTAGGCCAGTAGGCCAAAGAAGAGAGGAGGCGATCTTCTGCTCGGATAAAGAAGGATGCCATTGAAAGAAAAGAGAGTGACATCTTAATTCACTCAAGAACGGAAATCACTCCCTATATAGCCCGGAAGGAAAAGAGTGAACATTATCCCCTCACCTCCAGAAGGTGTATGATCCCGAGTCTCTTCTCGGACTACCTGTCTGGTGCAACGAACTCTTGGTATCTCGCAGGGATCTTTGCCTTTCTCTTACTTGGGTGATGGAGTTCCCTCACGGAACACGAAGCCACGCGTCAATAGGGAAGTAATCGATCGGAGCTACAATAGGTAGCTGCCGGAAAGATGGACTTTGATGAGTCCCCCAAAGGTCGATGGTGAAACTGGGGTGAAAGCCTCGTTAGCAGCATTGAGCTTCTCCGGTTAGACTACTGTAGGGGCGTAGAGGAGCGGATTAGCGGCTGTTCGGAGCTTCTCCGGTTAGGCTGCTAACTGGCGACCTTCGATACCACGAGACCACGATACTGGCCTTTCCCATCGGGGATTACCCGGAATTCGCCTTTGTTGGGAGCTACGAGGCGCCTCTCTCTCACTCCGAAAAATCCTTGCAGCACCTTCCATCCTTAGCTCTTTTAACTCGTTTTTCGAGCAGGGGAGGAAGAAATGAATAGACTGTTCCGTGAGAGAATGGGAAAAATCATCGATGCTAGTCTAGTTCTGTCTTTCTTTTTTCTCGTCAACTGGGGAAAGCAGCTCCGTTCCTCTTTGCTTTGATTCGATAGTTGGAACTCTTTGTCTATTGGTTATGCCTAGGGCAAGTCCCTTAGGAGACCATGAGAACAAGTCCCTGTATTCTCTTTTACACTCAAGTAATCCAACCTGTTCTCTTCCTTTTCTTTATAGTGTGGCGCTTTTCCCTCAAAGCTGGAACAAGGGCTTCCCACCCGGACTGACTAAGAGCTTGGCCCGAGAGCACTCTTATCGGCTAAGCCGAACGGGGTCAAAAAAGGGTTGTTAATAGGTAACCCTTCAAAGGCTCATTCATCGAATCCTAAGAGAAGTAGTGCGACTCTGATGAGTTAGTACCTGCATCTTTCCTTCCTAAGCGGTTGAATGAATCCCGATAGAAAGCACTACACTACTTGAATCTTTGTGAACTAGAACAGCTAGGATATTGACTTTACGGAATGAAACTATTGAAGTTTGCCTAGAGGCTTCAAGCTCGAAGGAAGGAAATAGTGAATAGCACTTGCAAGAGGAGTAGTGATTCAAGTTCAAACTACTAATAAAGGGAAGACCGGGCTTCGCAGTCCAGTTATTTAGTTATCTGCAATGAAGCCAATTGCCCTTACAAAGAGTTTAGACTCGGAACTCTTAACTGCAGATAGTTTTTTTCCTAGGGAAAGCGCGGTAACTTTCAAAACAAAAGAGTTGGTGCGATGGTTCCTAGTCGAAAGAGGCATATTGTCCAGTTGTAAGAATAACCTTTTGCCCGAAGTAGCACTTTCCGATGGCTGCTCGTATTTCGCTTCCAAGGCAATTGTCCATTGGCAAACTCTTCCTTTTCAGGGTTCGAATGATGGATTCTCCAGGCAGTGAAATGGCATAATCTGGGCCTTAACAGGGAAATTAGAAAGGCTTAAAGGTCAGTTTATTCCTTGAGTGAATCAATTCACTCTTGCCCGAGGGAGAAACTTCTTCGTAGAGTACTGTGTTAAAGTGGGAAAAGTCTGAAGTCTAAGAGTTAGGAAGCTATGCCATAGGTAAGAGAGTGTCTTTTGTGTTCGAGGTAGAGCACTAAGGCTGTCCCTTTTCGCTTTTCTCCTGGGCTTACTTCGGATGAATTTCGTGAATGCCTAGCCAGGTAAGGAAGGAATGAAATGACTTGTTTTGGGGCATGCTGATCAAGTAAGCACAAAACAAAGTTTGGCATGCTGTAGTTCCAGCTGGATGATAGTAGTATGCTTAGCCTTTACTCTTCCTAATGTGGTTGAGGTGCTGCCATAGAACCACTTATTGGCCTCTCTTATCTTATGGTATGGGATACTACGGCAGTTCGGTCAACGCCCTATCAATCTCTCTGGCACTATCTTCCTTTTCTCTTAAGTCTTTTTAGAGGACGGCGACTAGGTTTCTCATAGGAGGTCATAGTTTGTAGTAGAGTTTTCTTGCAGTAGTATTCCCAAAGCAGGAAAGTCTTGATCAAATGGGCAAGACAGTTTTCAAGCATTATCCTAATCCAGGCAAGATAAATCCATCAGACAAGAGTAAAAGTATGCATCTCACCCTTCTGCCCCTCACTCTTGTGACACTTGATTTCAGCTTTCCCTACGGCTACCTTCTGACGAACACCTCAACAAGGTTTCAAAGAAATCCAGCCTCGGGTTAAGAGAAAAAGCGAAAAGATAGATAGAAAGAGGACCATGCAAAAGAAGTCTTTCTAGTGAGCGAAGTAACTCTTTGTCACTTGAGGTGCTGTCAGTTTCTTTTTCTCGTGGTCTACCAGTGGTCCAGGCTCTTTGGAAGTCGATGTTCGAACGCTTTTAGGAAAGATCCCATTGGAAAGCTTACGCCCTTTCAGCCATTCCGGCTAGCCCGTATATCGCTATTCAAAGTTGTTTTGTTTACTTTATTGAGTGAGTTCCTGTGTAAGAAGCCGCCCCCCTTAGGTAAGGGGTTCCCGGGTATCTTCCCATTGGCCTTGAAGATTTCTTTTGCTTTTTCCGGCTAAAAGAATTAGTTTTCTTTCTTGCTTCATTTGCTGTGTAATTTATTTCATAACCTTGACTTCAGGGAATTTTCCTTTCCTGGTCTAGCTCCTCTTCCTAAGCGCGGCTTTCCCGCTTTGGTTCAGCTACTCTTCTTTTCTTTCTATGATGCTCTTACTCCGATCTCGTAACTCATCAAAAAGGTAAGGTTTCACATCAAGATCGAAAGAAAGCTCCTTGATCGGCCTCTCAACCGGGACTCCAAGCAGACCTCGACTAAGCCGCATGTGGCAATCCAACCCTTTGAGTTGGGCTACGGAACATTGATCAAAGGGGCTTCGCTCCTATAGTTGCTTGTGAGATAGACTTGCCTGTCTGATCATCATCTTTGAGACCAATCGCGTAATCTTTTTATATGTTTATTCGTTGATTACACCACATTCCTTTCTCTGCTCTGTTCTGTGTATCCGTGCAAGCTAAAGAGAGAGCTTTGCACCATCAGTAAGTCCCTTCCCTCTCTCCTGGCCGGCCTATTCATGTCCAGGAACCATTCTGAGTGGAAATAGGACGTATGGCCAAAGGAAGAACTACGGTAATCTAATTATCTATGCGGCTGACAGTAGTACTTAGCTAGCTGACTATATTTGGATCGTCTCTCGTCCAAGCATAGAAGAACGATAAGGTGGGCTACCGGAAGTTCTTTCTCTCCTTTTTCTTTTACCGGAGCCCGATTCTCAGTTAGGCAGTCTCTCTTGGTCCCTCTCTTTCGTGATAATGGCTTAGCTAACCATTCTTTCGTTAAGAGTTCCGCGCGTGGCATCGTATAGTAAGGTGAGAACTTCTTCGAGGCCCCGTCGTATAGGACAGAGAGGCTGTACGTATAGTATAAAGAAGGAAAGTCTATTTATCCCAAAGTCTAGCTAACTCTAACCCAAGATCAATCTTGAAGAGTCTTATTCAGTAGCAGATTCGGATAGTGATCAGTACCCCTCTCGTTCTTCCCATAGAAAGTTTTTTTTCTATGAAAGCAACTAAAGGCCCGAAGGGGCTTTAAAAAAGCTCCTTGAGTCATGCTACTGGACTTTAGGCATCTCTTATTTATTTATATGAACATTCACCTCCGAAGCGGAGAAGCTGAAGATGGATATCGGACTCTGGGATTAGTGTAGCGGCTAGTCTCCTTTAACGTCGAAAAACATCTTCATTCGGTAACATGCTAACAGTTATCTGATTTAGCTGCAACTATTGATTGCAAAAGGGACAAAAGACTCAAAACAGACACTCTTGGTCCCCGGGTAGGCTCCTTGTCTACCAGACGGTGAAAGACCCATATCTGAATAGACCAGGTTTAGAATCCATGTATCAAATAGAAGACAGGGCAATTCTTTCATACCGTGTACCAGAGGATGATACTGGGAAGATAGCTATATTCATTGTCAAATCCAACCCCACCTAGTAAAGCTAACGATGAGATTACTTTTGGGAGGGATCTATCATCACTACTTTGACGCGAGGAATAAATAAGAAGGTTAGAGGAGATGTTTGCTGCTGCAAGGGCTGATCTTTTACCAAGGGCGGCGTATACCCCTTTCAATCCAGCTCCTCATCATACCACACCCCCAGATAAATCAAGAAAAACCAGAGCTTTTAGGGCCCCATATTCCGAGCTTGACAAAATAAAATATTGGAAAAGGTCCACCATGAAAGGGTAGACTTTTGCTGATGTAGCTCCTGTGCCTTTAGCAGTAGTAGTATCCTTTCAAGAACTTCTATCCGAAAACTAAATTAAATAAAGAGAAGCAGCTTTCGGAGCCGAATGAAGTTCTAGGGTGAATAGCCGCCGGTGCTGCTATTAAATCATCTGATTGAAGTCAAAATGCCACATAAGTCATACCCGCTTTTGTCGGCGTAACTGTTGAAGCAGAATAGGAATACACAGTTGAAGATGTATAAGTCAGGAACAGAACTCGAACCCTGGATTAGCCGCTTTCCTGGTTAACCGGGTAATCAGTATATAGAAACTATAAACAACTCATATACCGCGCCGAGGCTCTGTTTAAGAGAGTTGCTGCTTGAATAGCTAAAGGGAATAATTTATTGTTGATACTGGTGCTGCAGCTAAGTATGCCCTTGGTGCGAAAGTAGCTTTATTTGCTGTTGTAGCTGATATAGCTGGGAAGTCCCCGAACTTGGCAACTTTCACTCCCGGAACTGTCTTTCAAGATTCACCCTCAGGCCTAACAAAACTTTTTATAATGCTAGAGCTGCAGGTATAGTTCTAGTGGCTCCCTATTAAGGAGCGAGGATCCCATCCCAAACTAATCTTAGATTATGCTTTCTAGATTGATGGTGCAGAGCGAAAGCATAGCCTCCATGGCAAGTGCATTGATCGAAACACCAACAAACTATCATGGGAACTTTCCGGAAGATTTCTTCTCCGCGGAGGCGCGGGTTCGGCCCCCCGATAGCATGTAGGTGGTGAACGAGGATTTCTAACCGTGAAGCTATGACTGACCAAGCTGATCCAGAGTTCTGTACAAAGCTTGAAGGTGTAAATGTTAGGTTGACTAATGTAACTCATTGATAGTGGGCATCTCTACGAATACCAGGTTAAAAAACTCCTAAAAAAAAGGCTAGTGCGCCTACCTTGGTTTTTGGGAAAACCTGAAGGCTCTTTTCTCTTCTTTCTTTAGTTTAGGAAGTTGACTTCCGGACAAAGCAGAGAAAGAGACAAGGAGCCACCTCATCCGAGTCAGAGCTTTCAGTGACTTCCTCCATATCAAGGGGTAAGGCTAATACGGAGGCTGTTGTAATCGCTTGCATGTCTTTCTCCATCACGAGCAGAACCAGCAACACAGACAACCGGGAAGACAAAAGCGTTGACAGGAATGCAGTGATTAATGAGCATGCCCAAACCATCAGCGGACAAAGACGGTCCGGTGAACACTTTCAGAACACTAACCTTTTTGGCGGGTGTGCAAAGAGGCGACAGACAACTAGTCGAAGGGAAAGTTAGAAGCGGAAACCAGTAGGCTAGATGACGTAGCAGGGACCAATCCAACTAAGGGGACCAATCATACCCAGATCCGGCCCAAGCGTACACGGTGATTATATCCGTTGAGCGGAGCTCTTCCTGCGGTCTCACAGGCTCTTGCTTCACCTTATGGAATATGGCATGTGAGAGGAAGACAATAAGCTCTTCGCTCCACTAGCCTTGATTGGCGGTCTCAAGGACAGAGGTGGTATCGTATATAAGAGAACAGCCGTAGGAATTGAATTTCTTCTCTTATGAGATTGCATCCGCCTTCGATTTCTCAATTGATAGTTAGCGCTCCGGGGGCCGGAAGGTGCCTAGCCTTGCTAAAGGACATGCTACCACCCTACCAAAGCCGACAAAGTCAAGCAAGAAAGTCATCAGGTGACGAAGGAAAGGCAAAAAAGCTCTTATTCCAACAAGCCCAGAAAAGAAAGAGGAGAAATTGGCTAATTCTTATCGATGATATTACCACTTATTCCGACAACAGCTTATGATATCACCCTCGGGTCACTCCCTAAAGAGTCGAATCCATTCCTTTAGCATAGCAAGGCTACGTGGTCTTCTCTTCCCACAGCGGATTCTATACCAGTCTTCTATCCAACAGCGCTTACTCTCGTTGCGGTTATTGCATCAAGCACGGGTTACGAAAGCAAGGGCGTTAAGGCTTTCCTTCTCAGATAGGGCCTAGGGACTCTTTTCTCGGCGTAAGGATTGGTACTATAATATGCATGTAAGGAGCGCATTCACGAGCACTAGCTTTCCTGGCTTGTTCACATTCACCGAATAGATCTTTGCCCTAGCCCTGGCTTTCACTCGATCGAAGGTAGAAGAACTTCCCAAGGGATGTAACAGAAGTCCTAAGAGATGGACTTAGAAAGCGAAGGACAGCAACGGAAA